ATTACAGATGAATGTGCAAAAAAAACTGAATTGTGTGTACCGAAAACTCAACATTGCTATTACAAGAATTGCAAACGCTTATAGACACCCTAATATTCTTGCAGAATTTATAGCCGGACAATTAAAGAATAGAGTCTCGTTTCGTAAAGCAATGAAAAAAGCTATTGAATTAACTGAACAGGCAGGTACAAAAGGAGTTCAAATACAAATTGCGGGGCGTATCGACGGAAAAGAAATTGCACGTGTCGAATGGATCAGAGAAGGTAGGGTTCCTCTACAAACCATTCGAGCTAAAATTGATTATTGCTCCTATACAGTTCGAACTATTTATGGGATATTAGGGATCAAAGTTTGGATATTTGTAAACAAAGAATAAGAAACTTTTCCTTATCTTTAACCTTCCATGTTTCGATAAAACAAAAAATGAGAAATTTTATAAGATTGAATAAAATAAAAAAATTCAATTAATCATTTGATATTGATATAATTGCTATGCTTAGTGTGCGACTCGTTGGTTTTTTTTAGAGTGGTTAGAATTCAACAAAAAAATAAACCGACTCGTAGTATGAATTAATTAATGTAGTATGAATTAATTAATAAAGAACTAATAACCAACTCATCGCTTCGCATTATCTGAATCTAAAGAACTAGTCAAAATAAAAAATATAAATAAAGATATGATATATTGGTGATATAATTATAGCAACTGAAATATTGCATAAAAAAGAAATAAAAACGAATCTGATTATGAGTTGTAAAGCAATAAGAATATACGGATAAATGAAGGGGTGAAAGAAAGAGAGAAAAAGAATATCAATGATATAGAATTCTAATATGTAAAGGTCTATGGGTCATCTCATAAAAGATAGTGTAATAAAGCATCAATATTCATTAATCCATATATAGATGAATATATTCCTAGAACAAACAAATCAAGAGCCACAAGTCAATAAAAACTGAGAAGGTTGATTCAAGAAAAAAGAAAATTTAAAATCTTATTAGAGAGGCTCCGTTGTAGAATTCAGACCTAACCATTAATCGAGAAGCGATGGGAACGACGGAACCTGTAAATACCTAAGATTTTATTAAAAAGAAATCTTAATGATTCATTGGGTGGGATGGCGAAACGAAGCAAGAACCAATCCATTTTTTTTTGAGGAGTCGTGGGCTAACCCTACATTACATCTGAAATTGATAATGAAAGAGTAAATTAAATATTCGCCCGCGAGAATTTTGATTTTATTGAATTGAATTTATAAATTTGGTCCAATCCGATAGGATAATAAAAAGAAAAGAAAAAGAAAGATTCGTTAGAACCTTATAACATAACAAAACAGCATTATCTAGTTATATATGGATAGCAAGAATTGTCTATATTGTCTATAAGAATACATGTTTAGTTATATATCAAAACAAGATATACAAATTTCCAATAGACAAATAGATTCTATGAAATCTCAAAAAATCCCGCGATTCTATTATATTATTCATTAAACATATGTATATTATTGTATATTATTTTATCGGTTAAATCTATTTATTTTATTTTTGAATCGCTTCATTCGCGAGGAGCTGTATGAGGTGAAAATCTCATGTACGGTTCTGTAATAGCGATGGAATTGAGAAACAACCATCAACTATAACCCCAAAAGAACCAGATTCCGTAAACAACATAGAGGAAGAATGAAAGGAATATCCTATCGAGGTAATCATATTTGCTTCGGAAGATATGCTCTTCAGGCACTTGAGCCCGCTTGGATCACATCTAGACAAATAGAAGCAGGGCGGCGGGCAATGTCACGAAATGTCCGCCGGGGTGGACAAATATGGGTACGCATATTTCCAGACAAACCGGTTACAGTAAGACCTACCGAAACGCGTATGGGTTCGGGAAAAGGATCTCCCGAATATTGGGTAGCTGTCGTTAAACCAGGTAGAATACTTTATGAAATGGGCGGAGTCGCAGAAAATATAGCCAGAAAGGCTATTTCAATAGCAGCATCCAAAATGCCTATACGAACTCAATTCATTATTTCGGGATAAAAATTCGAACCAAAGGAAAGAGATCTTTAGGATGAAAAAAAAAATTGCAATTGTAGGTTTCTTTTTTTTTTTTGAACACAGAGAATATTTTTTTTTACTTCAACCTTTTGACTGAAAGAACAGATAAAAAAATGATATGATTCAACCTCAAACCCATTTGAATGTAGCCGATAACAGCGGAGCCCGCGAATTGATGTGTATTCGAATCATAGGAGCTAGTAATCGACGATATGCTTATATTGGTGACATTGTTGTTGCTGTAATAAAGGAAGCAGTACCAAATACGCCTTTAGAAAGATCAGAAGTGATTAGAGCTGTAATTGTACGTATTTGTAAAGAACTCAAACGTAACAACGGTATGATAATACAGTATGATGATAATGCTGCGGTGGTCATTGATCAAGAAGGAAATCCAAAAGGAACTCGAATTTTTGGCGCAATCGCCCGGGAATTGAGACAGTTAAATTTCACTAAAATAGTTTCATTAGCACCCGAGGTATTATAAGACGAGACCATGATATAGATATATTATTTATGAATGAAATAGATTAATAGATTATGTCTCACACATATATCTTTTGTAGTAATTATTATATTTGTAGTAATTATTTTAATTTTATTCTATTAATTAATTATTTTATTCTATTAATATTAATATATAGAATATATAATTCTAATTAGAATTAAATATAAATTAAATAGAAATATATATTAAATATTCTATTAATTATCTATTTTCTTTCTATTTTTAATTAGATATGAATATGAAAATTAGATATGAAAATGATTTTCATTATAGAATTATAGAATTCTAATTAAATTAGAATTCAAAATGAATTATTTAATTATATAAATATATTAAACATTCTAATTTTTAAAATATAAAGATATTAAATATAAATATTCAAAATCAAAATTAGAATTCAGAATTCTATTCTATGAATAAAAATCAAAAAATTATTCTATTTTTTAGAAATAGAATTCTTCTAAAAAATAGAATTCAATATGAGATATTCAATATGAGATATTATAATTATATATTTCATTTTTATAATATTTCATTTTCATTTTATAATATTATTATAATATTATATTATTTATTATTATATTATAAAATTTATATTATAAAATAATAAAAATAATAATATTATATATATAGTATATATATATTATTATATTCAATATATTCAATATTAGATATTTTATTGAATAAAAAATAGAACAAAGGAGCATGTTGATTATATCGAAAGTCAGGGGCAACAATCATTTTCGTTTATCATGGGTAAGGACACCATCGCTGACATAATAACCTCTATACGAAATGCTGACATGAATAGAAAAGGAAGAGTTCAAATCCCATCTACTAACATCACCGAAAACATTGTTAAAATACTTTTACGAGAGGGTTTTATTGAAAACGTGAGAAAACATAGGGAAAGCGACAAATATTTTTTAGTTTTAACTCTACGGTATAGAAGAAATAGGAAAGGATCATATAAAACTATTTTAAATTTAAAACGGATCAGTACACCTGGTCTACGAATCTATTCTAATTATCAACGAATTCCTAGAATTTTAGGAGGGATGGGGATTGTAATTCTTTCTACTTCTAGAGGTATAATGACAGATCGAGAGGCTCGATTAAAAAGAATCGGCGGAGAAGTTTTATGTTATATATGGTAATCTTTCTGATATCCGAATTATATGAGAAACTTCTATCCATTTTTGTGAAAAAAGAGAGAAAACACAGGTTTCTAATATCACTCTTCATACATTAGTGAATGCATGAAGGGGGTTTAAATGAAATAGGAATAAAAGAAAAGAAAAAAGAAAATGGATTCATGAGGGTTTAATTACTGAATCACTTCCCAGGGGTATGTTCCAGGTTCCTTTATATAATGAAAATAGGATTCTAGGCTATGTTTCCGAAAGGATTCGACGTACTCTTATTTTATATGTATACGAACGGGAAAGTAAAAATGGAAGTATAAGTCATTTAATTAGACTGTTTTTTCAACTTCAACATTTTTTTTGGGGGGTACAATTAGAAGTTAAAAATTTAAGGAAACCATATTTTCTTCCAATAAAGAGATTCGGGATTAAGTTAAGGACTGACAAATATGAAAATAAGGGCCTCTGTTCGTAAAATTTGTGAAAAATGTCGATTGATCCGTAGGCAGGGACGAATTATAGTAATTTGTTCCAATCCAAGACATAAACAAAGACAAGGATAATATTTCCACAAAAGAGGGCTTCTATTCGAAAGCACCGGATGCACAAATCAAATAAATTTATATTCAATAAAATATATATATAATATATATCTAAAATCAAATATATAATTAATATTAATAAGAAAATAATAAAAAGAAAAATATTAATAAAAAAAATAAATATTATATTAAATATTCTATTAATTTAATTAGATTAATATATATAAATATATATATAAAAATATAAAAATAGAATATATAAATTCTATATAATAATTTATATATAATTTATATAGAATATTCTATATAATAAGTATAAGTATTATAATAATAAGTATAAGTATTATATTATAGTATAAGTATTATATTATAATAATAAGTATAAGTATTATAAGAAATATTATTGATATTTCAAATTTGAAATTCTATTTCAAATTAAAAAATTATATTCTATATTAATAGAATATTCTATATTAAAATAGAATATTCTATATTAATATATTAATAGAAAGAAATAGTACAATTAATATAGAAAAATAAAATATTAATTCTAGTTAGAAAATAAAATAGTAAAGGATCTGTTTTTGACATAAAATGGATATATCCATATATCTCGGACTCCTATTTATGAAATAAGAAAAATATAATAAAATATGGCAAAACCTATACCAAAAATTGGTTCGCGTAAAAATGGACGTATTGGTTCGCGTAAGCATGCTCGTAAAATACCAAAGGGAGTTATTC